GCAGCAGAGCAGCGGGGCATAGCGGCGCCCTCGCCTGGCGCCATTCCCGGACCTAGCAGCAGACGGGCGGGCCGTGCCTGAATTCAGACCGGACCAGACTCTTCTTTGTTTGAGCTGCTCCCACGCACGCAGACCGGAAGATCCCACTTGTCCTGGACTGGAGAAGTACGTAGAGATCTTCGTGGGACCGTGGAGGGAGTCTCAATCGATCTTTTCTAGGATTCCTTATCACGCCACACATGGGGATCTTTCCATTGATAGATAAGAGGGCTCCCCCCTTGAACAGACTCTTAAAGCTTAGGTTACTACCTGCCTCTACGGAAGAGGTGTACTTTGTACCGCCCGGAGGTCATATAGATCGGAACCCGGAGCGATAAGAACGAAAGCCCTACCCACAGCTACAACTACTGGCGCTTCAAAAGGCTTAGATTCTAAGGGCGCTACTGAAAGCCCTTTTTTAGGTCGTGTAATAGGGAGGTGTAAGCCCCGAAAGCCTTTGGTACTTCGGTAGGGCGAGCAGCCCTTAAACCAAAAAAGGGGTTTGGAACCCTTCCCCTATTTCTGCATTTCATTCTCTATTTGGCCCGCTTCAAACAAAATGAGAAAAAAGGGTCGGTCAATAGCATAGCTCTTTCTTTCCCCGGTCTCCTTTCGAAGGAAAGGCCTTCGCATTCCTAATCCGGTAGGGCCGGACGGCTTTCTTTGCCCCAGCTTAGCGAATCGCATCCCCGCGCAACGACATTGTTTGTGCGCCCCTTACCGTTCTCGCTCAGTGTTTGCAACAGCTGGGAAGGCAGTCGTAGAAGCGAAGCCTATCGCCACGCCGACCATCAAATACGAGATTGGGCCTCTTCTCAAAGATTTGATGGAACGGCCCAGCCCAAAAAAGGAAGGTTATAGTACGCGATGCGTTCCATTTGTACGAATCGCGAACATACTACGCACGACCGGACGTAGAGCCACTAAGAGCTGGCAGACCGGGCCGGGCGCAGGTGCCAGATCCGAAAAGTCGAGTCTCGATCAGCCTAGTGCACCAACCACGTGGTACGACGGGCACTCAAAGACCTGGCGAATGATGGCCCACCCCACCCAAGAGCGCTTATGTCATAGGGGAACTCATGGCTGGAAACAATCCTTATGGTTTTGATATCCGGTAGGAATAATAAGAATCAAAGTCCAGGTTGGTTGGTGAGCCTAGTGATAGGAGACTATCTAGCTTGGTTCGGAGAGCACTTGTTGGTTTAAAGGTTTTTTTGTTGCTAAATGTTACGGCCTAAATGCTGAACTATTGACCCTACTTGTTTGGATGGGTGTTCACCCCAAAGTGTTCCCGGACCGCATGCATACATCCGTAAGTAACTTAGTGCAACATGGCAAATTTCATTGAGAGGAATCAGCAAAGAAAAGAAAAACGGGTCAACATCTTAATGTGTATTTGAGAGATTGTCCTCGGGCTGAGGAGTGTCCACATGAGTTCGTTGAGGTGTCTACACAGGCCTGCGGTCCTCTTTTATATTCTGTCGAGAGTTCGGATTGCTCCACCTAAGTAGAACGAAAAGAAGGAATTGGAAATGGAAAGGGGGAGCCAGAAGCTTCGCTTCCGGTAGCTTGCTTACTCTAGAAGTTCCCTCTCGTATTCCCTTCAGACCTATCAAAAGCACATCCGCTAAAGCTTCCAATCCGAGCCAAACTTCCATCTGACGAACTTCGCTCTCCCTTCCCTATCGATTACACACAGATTCTTCTTTCACCAAACTTCCATCTAAGGTCTTGCCCTAAGAAAAGGTTCCCTCCAAGAAAAGGTTCAAACCCTTATTTCCGAATGAAAGATCAGCTCAATTATTTGCTTCGTTCAGATTGGATCTTACGCCAGACGTGGACCGGCCCGCGTAGGGCACCTTTGGGCGCCGGTTTCTCGATGCCAATCTTTCACTTGAAGAGCGGCTCAATTATTTCCGGACCAGGTTCGAGAGAGAGAACTGAGACTCAAGCAACTAAAAGGCTGCAATCTCCCTTTCCCGTGGGAGAAGGCAAGCCGAGAATGAAGGAAGCTACCATACTACAGAAAGAAAGAGAGAATAAGAGGATTCGCGGCGAGAAGCGTGAAAAAGGTAAGCTTTCTATGGATGCAACGCCCCATTTTTTCCTCGCAGCGGCGGCATCTGTCGGAAGCAGATGAGTCTCACCCATGCAAGCATCAGGAAAAGCTAGCAACTTGTTAGCAATTGTCCTTACAATCCAAAAAGCACATCTTGGTCCCACTTTTCTGATGGCTTAGTTATCCTTTTGGTTAGGCACATCGCCTCTTCAATCCCTTAGGTTGGATTACCCCTTTCCGTTAGTAATCTCCCCTAGTTGACCCTTCAAGCATCGAGGATAGCACAGTCTCCCTTGTTAGGATACATGCATTTCCAACCTTCAAGCTGCACATCTTTCCTTATCCGGACTACATGTCCCTCCTTTAGTCTAGATATCCTTCTGTTTGTGGCTACCCGCTTGTTTGTCTGTGCATGCATCTTTCTTATCAAGCATTCGCTAATGGTCTATCTGTCCTTACTCTTGTAGGCACCATGGCCTCAACGAGTAAACTTGGGAATGAGGATCTTATCAGAGAGTTATCTACTGAGGCAAGCCCCGATACAGTCGTCATGTCACCGTTTTCAGGATTGAGGTAATTTCCCTTTTCGCCTACACCTTTGAGACGATGGGCAGAGCGCATGTCCGCAGAAGACACTCTTGCTTTCCGGCGTCAGTATGAGAACATTCTGTCATTGTTAAGTATCAGGGTACACTACACTATCTGTTGATCGAAGCCTTGATCCACTTTTGGTATAGGAATACCGCATGTTTTCGTTTCGGGAATTTCGAGCTCACACCTACCTTAGAGGAATTCTCCCGACTCTTGGACCTCCCGCATGACCGCAACAAGTTGGTACAGCCGTTTGCACCAGGGGGGGAAAAAACAACCTAAGTAGTCTTCTGGCGTGCTCCCGCTTAGAACTTACTCCAGGGCTTGAGGGATCGCCCAGCAAATGCTCGTTAAAGTTCATATAAAAGTACTTCGCCGCCGAGGCAGGTTTTCATTCTCACAAGGTTCAAGACCAGTATGGATTACTGGAACAAGTGTCGTTTTACAGCCTTGGCTTTGGCCGTATTCGGAAGTGCCGTCTTCCCAGGGGAGGCGGGTTTCATAGATTGCCGCATCGGTCCCATGCTAGATCAGATTGACGACCATCACACCATAGTACCAAAGATTTTGGGAAAGTTGCTGCGCTCTCTTTCCTATTGATCCTCGCATCGTCGCCGAGACTTCTTGGGATGCGCGCCGTTACTACAGATATGGTTTCTCGAACACCTTGAGGAGTTTAGCTCCATCCGAACAAAGGGGTATTTCGATCATGACATCATCACCGACTATCAGCGACATGCCAACGATCCTAGTCGTATTGCTACTAAGGGGGATTGGGATTGCTGCTCTCAATTCTCTGACATTTGAACATATACTGAAAGCCCAGTGGCTCGGACTAGGTGAGGCTATTTTACAGTGTGAAGGACATCATATGGTTCCGGTTTCCGGGGAATGACCGCTTCCATCCCGAGTTATGAGACAGTATGGGCTAGTGCAAACCATCCCTGAAGATCTGAGTCCTTGGTTTTTCGACTATACCATCACCGACAGCAGGGTCAGAGTCTGAAAGGGATTACATCTTTAGGAATGCAGAAATCGCGAGACCGCGGAGAGGGTACCGGCTGCAAGATTACTCAGAAAACCCATCAAGAGTATCTCCTATGGGTAGAGGCCAACTTCGGGGTGGATCTCCCTCCCTGGAATGCTGGAGGCCTACCTCCGCCCAATCCAAGTTATCGAGATTACCTGACCGAGGAACGAGCTCGACATCAGAGAATCCCGCGGATATGGTCAGAAAGTCAACAAGCTTTGATGGATAAGCAGTGGGAGCTAGAAGCAAAGAACCTGGCATATTCCATGAGGTTACACGAAGTAGAAACAGAAAACCAGCAATTGGCAGAGAGACAGTACGAGTTGGAACAAGAAAATCACAGTTTTGCCCTTTTGAAGTTCATTGCATACTGTCGTTCTCACGACCTAAGGCGTAAATGAACTTTGTGTATATATAACAGCTTTTTTGTTTTTCATGACTCATAAGCATTACATATGTTCGACTTGCGTGGTAGCCTTCCTTCTTTCCGAGGTCATAGGTTTCCCACAGGTTCTGATTACCTGTCGCGCATCAAATTAAGATTGCCCATCTCTCCATCAAATTCAGGATGACTTCTTTTTCATCAAGTTTAGGTACCTCCCTAGGATAGGATTCCTTCCTTTTGAGTAGGCGCCGCCATCAGATTCGACCACCTCGTGCACTGACATTCGAAGACTGTATGCACCGTCACATTCAAACATCACACGCACCGGCGTGCGAATACTCTGTCAAACGCTGCACTGGCACGTACATCATATCGAGCATTCACAAGCACAACATCAAAGCATCTCATGATTTGCATTTCAACTTCTTTCACAACAGCGGGCTCTGATGCCCCTTCTCCTTAGTAGACGCCTATTGTCTGCTACAGCCCACTAATACGAGTACCACTCCTCCCTCAGTAGGCCGCCTTACCTACTGCGCCTTCACAGGTCCAAGTACCTCGAACAACACGGACATCCTTATGTCTAAGCCGAACAAGTAATCACATCAAACAAAGCATTGTTGAGTCACCATCCAAAGCATCATCTCATGTCATTCCATTGCATCTCGTACATGGTCCCTACTATTCTTGCGATTATATGACCAACTCGAGCTCTTTCATATCTTTATTCATCTATGTAGGAACAGGGATCTATCTAACTGGAGGAAGTCACAGAAATCAGGGGTAGGCCCTGGAGAGGCAGAACTCAGAGGACTGCTACACGTAGCCCTATTCGAACTCGAGCAAGGTCAGCATCAGTATCCGTTATGGAAGGGACTTCAACTGTAGAGAATGTTGTTCAGCAGATGATTGGGGATATAGAAGAAGAAATGCGCCAACAGATGGACGAGATAAGAAAGGCCGTCGCCACTCTGACAACCAACAGGAATCCGGAAAATCACCCTACTGTCCAGCAACAGCCGACAGTTCGGCAACAGCCTGCAGTACTGCTACCGCAGCAACACCACCGGGGGCGATAATACACAAGCAACTTTAGGCCTCGGAGTGCCGATGCCCACTTTATGTCCCAATTCCGGCGGTTCCGGAAGGTAGTCGAGTTGAGATTGGCGATGATCGGCAGAAGTCTAAAAAGGAAGCTGAAGACAGGAAAGTGGCAAGTCAACTTTCAAGTTTAGAAGAAAAGATGATAATTATGCAGGGAGTTGATGCATATGGTAGCGTGAGCTTCGCGGACTTATGTATCTTCCCCGACTTGAACTACTAAGTCCCCCGATTTCGAGAAATACAATGGAACAATAGAAATAATCAAAAATATCCCTACACATAAAATCTCAACATTGTAGGCCTTGTGAATCTCCTATAGAACAGAGGCATAGACTCACTTCAGAGGACGGCGAGTTTATTGAAGATGTGTCTCAGTTCAGAAGCAGGGTTGGGAGTCTAGTGTATATAACCATCACACGACCCGACATTGCCTATGTTGTTGGAGTCGTGAGTCAATTCATGCAGAAGCCAAGAACGATACATCTAGATGCTGCATACAGAATCCTCAGATATCTTAAGGGTTCACCTGGATCTTCCTTTCCCATCTTCCAGTTCCAGGAGACTCCGATGCAGATTGGGCAGGAGATGGGCTAGACAGGAAATCCATCACTGGAAAGAAATTGTCATTGAGCTCTATATCGTAGAAGAGCAAGAAGCAGTGAAAGTTATTGGATCAAGGAAGGGGAACTTGTTGGAGGAAATGGATTTTGAGCATCGAGAGCCTCTAATCCGGTGAAACATGAGCGAGCCAAAGATCTAGAGGTCGCTTTACCTTAAGAGAAAGGGCATTATGTAAGAAAGAAAGTGGTGGCAAGCATCATAAGGACTCCTTACATATCTAGTGAGAATCAGATTTCCTACATCTTCACTAAGGGACAACGCAGGGCCCTTCTTTGATGAGAAAGCTGGGAATGATCAATCTCCATTCGCTTGGAGGAGTGTTAGCGTATGTGTCTCACTTATGTCTCATGTACTTGTACTAATTGTACTTGAGTTGTACTCTTTGATTTGTTCATTAGTCACGTCCAATCGTATTGGCAAGGCTGGGGTACGCATGTTGTACATAACCGCAGCCATCTTCTATCAATACTGAAGTTGGGATTCATGAAAGGTATTCTCTTTATTGTCCCAATTCTCTATTGGAACAGATAGAGCCCTTTGGCAAGGTTGGGTATTAGGTATAGCCTATGAGGGGGTTTGCTTCCTACAAAACCCCACGGACGGTCAATTCAGATTGGTGTGTGATGATTGCCACAATGTGAAAGCAGCAACAATTCTCATCTTCTGCTTTTCTCACAACAATGTCTATGTGTAGCAAACGCAAGATATGACAACAATCACCTTGATTTTCTTTCCTTACACTGACGAATTACATTGGACTTTACATTTTATTACCTATTCCAATTCTCGCCAGCAACCAGACAGGCGGTGGAGCATGCGTTAGCGGGGGTTGCGTTAGCCTGCGGGGAGGCTGAAGCGTTCTATGCTTACCGGACTGTGAGATGGAAGTGGAAAGGGTAGACAGAGCCAATAAAGACAAATGAGTTTAGGACGAAAGCAAATGATTGCGATCCCATGGGTAATCAGGGGCCGTGACTATGACCACTTAGTTTTCTATACTATTGGACTCTGAGACAGTACAGCGACGATGTGGCTATGGGATACAAATAGCTCTGATATGCCATAAGGACTTCTCACATTCACGGATTCCTATTTCTATTATGGTGAGATGAACCACAACAGGCCGGGGAACACCTTGCCTTATCTCAGTAGGCTACCCAGGCCATGAGAATGAATATTTCGCATTGTTCGACAGCGATATTCTCCATGTGTTGAGGGAAAGGCATAGACTCATCTGGATACCGAGCCTTAAACGATCAAAGGGCTTACCTTTATACTGGATTAGCTGCTCCTTTATAGATTGTTTTTCCTGCTTGCCCACCTCTTCAGAAGCTATCTTTGAATCTCTCCAAAGGTTTCTCTTTTCTTTTCGAAACTTCAAAGCCTTTACTACAACGAAGAGAGGGTTGCGCCGGGACTGAAGCCAAAACCTTATGGTATGATAGGCTCAAGGAGATAAATGGGATCCCTGTTAACAATAAAAGAAAAGAGACAGAAAGACAGATTGATCACTTGGGTCAAAGATAGATCGTTCGTTATTGGAGGATTGAACTTGATGGGAATGCAGAGAAAAAGATTACAATACTTTAGGCAGAAAACAGGCGAGGCTCGTCCAGGTAGGGTGGAAATAGAACTGTAGCAGCAAGAGCTGCGGATAGGACACTTACAGATAGTGGTATCTACAGAATCAATAGCGGCACGAGGGACGGGAACCGCAGCAATAGAGGGAAAAGATAGAGGTGAGTTAAATTATACATTTATCAGCGAGATAAAGGAGGTGTTAAGTACAATAAGGAAAAGATACAAAAGAATGAATTCCAGCGATCAACGGGCAGCTTTCTTATAGCTTTGAGGTCGGGATAGACAGTCCCCTAAATAAATAGGGGCTACGGCCACTGTTAGTATTGGGCCGAGACCGTACTCTAGTTATAGGACGTAACTAGATCAATTGCTTTGCCGGAACTCTTCTATATGCTTACAGGTTCTTGAAGAGATAGGGAAACTCAAAAGAACAAGGAAATCATATTCTAGACTACAGAAATACCGGTAATGATTCGACTACTATAAGGAGGGAAACTTAGTTTCACCTCAGTTACACTTCTCTGAAAAAAGAACAAAAGGAAATAAGAAAAGGAAATCACATAGTATAAACTACAGAAAGGCACAACAGGTTCCACTAAGAACGGAGAAACACAGATACCCTTGGAACCCATTTAGATGCGGCGCTCGACAAAGAAGGAACTTCACAGTAGGGAGCTAACACTTACCTTGCTGGCACTTGCAGGGTTGCAGAGGCTTTCGGAGACCTGCCACTTCCCTTCCAGTTGAATAGAGTATACGAAAGAAAAGACAAGAGGAGATAAGATAGGCGAAGCGGGCTTCTCGGGAAAGGAGGAAAACGGCCGCAATGGCCTAGGCTCATGTAGAAATCGGGAGGGTTACGGGCTCGCATGGGGATACACCTATCGAGAGGATCAAGAAAGGGCTTGCTTGGCAAAGAAATAGGCAATCGTACTTGAGACAGCTCTTACGGGCTATTCAACCATTGAAGCAGGCTCAGAGCCATTGGGAATTGAGAGTTAAGTTAGGAAGAAAACCAGGGAAAGATGGAGAAGAGGAGAGATAGAAATGAAATGAAATGAATACCGGAACAACAAGCAAGCGAAGAGAAACAACGAGAAAAGACCTTGCCATAAAGCAAAGGAGGGTCATTGATGGGAGCCTTTGCCTATCTTCCTTAGAGGATAATACAGGAGCAACGAAACTATTGATTATTAAAGCTTACAGCGGGAAATAAGGCATGAAGAACAAGGAAATAATAGAAGGAAACAAGAAAACGAAAGAAGAGTACCATGTTGTGATTCCAGGCCTATCAAACTTGGAATGAAGTAAGCGATGTCTACATTACAGAACTTATATATATTATATAATATATTTTCATTTTAACAGAATTGGATTCCAGATGTGATAGCCCGAGGAAAGAAAAGAATGCAATAGAGTTTACTTTACATTTTGTCATTCCATCAAAAGCAGCAGGGCCTTACTATAAATATAATTAATATTCCCGCGCGCGGCACACGAACTATGACTATCTGAAATTGACGGCAAAAGACAAAACAAAGAAGGAAACTCAATTATTCATCCATAAATTCTGATTCTACTGGTTAACCGACAACCCTTTTCGTCATACGATCAGTCAAATCTGAACTAAAATAGTACCTTTATACCAAAGGCGAAGAAGGAAAGCGGACCGCTCGCTATTTCTATTATCAAATCAACTATGATCGCCCGAAGCACAAGAGAAAGTCTCAGCTTAGCGTAGTTCAATCAAACGGCCTGAACCGCATCGATCAGGGTTCATCCACCACATCCGAAGTGAACAACGTATCACATCTGAAGTGAACAACCATTAATTATAAGGGACTTTATGACATAGAGAAGAGGGCGACTATATCTACATCAAAACTTGACCGATCTAACTCGCATAGCAGCTACTGCTTCTCTAACCACTTCCCTAGTTTGATTGAATGGATAAAGAAAGGCCTGGACCACATTCAGACACAAATGATTTCGTGGTACACATCAGATTGTTGATCGACAACCGAGACTGGAAGCAAGGTTTATATCAGAGAAATCGCCTTTCAAACCCTTCATCAGGACCTATCAAAGGTGCCTAACCGAGCTTTTTGCTTAAGGGAGTTGGCCGTAGAATCGACATCTGGAGGCTTGGATCCCCAACTTCGTCGATCTGGTTCGATCGACGGCCCTGCCAGTTGCAGGTGTTGCCGCAAAGGCTGAGAATGAAGGCATTTCCGGCGATGTTCGCTAGACCTATGATGGGTTTCCTTTTATACTCTATCAGATGCAATTGTTGCCCCTAGCCAATCGATCTATGAACCGGCCTGCAATCGATGCTTATATTGTTAGTTGGGGCTGGGCTAGTGAGCCTTATTTACGGAACAAAACCCAAAATACCTGGTCATGGTCTAATTCGTAGCGGGCCTCCTGTTCTAGTTTGTAGATCGAATTGGTTTCATGTTACCTTCTAGAGGAAGAGTTTGACATCAACAGGAAGCCCCTTCCCTCTTCGGAGGTGAAAGTCGGGTCATAATTCACTTACTATAAGGAATTTGTACTAAAGGCTATCGTCCTTCTGTATGAATCAGGTGCAAACTCTATCATGGCTTCATGGATCTCCATTGCTTATCATTATGCTTTGTCTCGACGAGGAAACAAAAGCAAATCAAATGATGGAACTAGAAAAGTGATCCTGGAAGATTAGAGTAGCCTACCCATTAGTAGAAACTAAATATGGAGAAGTGTGAAGTCAAAGCTAAAACTAAAAGAAAGTAGTTCGTGCACGAGAAATGCAAAGGAATCTTGGAAGAACCGGCACTTCAGCAAGAATTGACCCTCACTCTATGCCAAGGTAATTGCAAACCAGAAATCTAATAATAAATAGAAAATAACTTCCCGAAGCTGATCGTGAGAAATGGATATGAATTTCTTATAATTTAGAATTAAAGCAGTCGAGAAGCCTCGGGTGGCTCGATCACGAGCGAAAGGAAAAGGGGAGTCAGTGGGTGGTCATATTCTAATTTTAATGGATATGTAAAGCCTGAAACAAATCCAGATTGAAATAATTATTTTAAATGCTTTGCCCAGGCAGGTAAAGGAGAAGGATGTGGTCGTCTTCCTTGGGTCAAAAGGTGCAATCTTCTGACCGAAACTATAAGCATAAGTAGCACCATTGAAGAGGCCACTGAGTCCTATCTCGAAGGGAGCAGGTATAATAGTATAAGAATAGGACATGGATAGTGCGGTAGTGGGATGAGAGAAGTGTTATACTGAATGTGATTGAGAAAGCTTCGCACTTCCTTAGACAGTTTCTCTATGAACATATACATATATAGGATAAAGTAGTACCAGGAAACATTTTTTTAGATCCTTTGTTCGATGTCCAATTATATATGAATAACGAAAATAGAGTGGATTTGGATCTCGAGTTGAGACTGGGCCCCCCGGTTCCTCCGAGAGCAGATGAGGGCGATATTGTGCCTAAAATAGATTTCGATTCCCTGTCCTTCCAATGGATATGGGATCACGAGCACAAGATCGGGAATCTCATCCGCGAATTGCAGAACGAGGAGCATCTTAGGCAACCTGCTCCTGAACAGGTGGAGCAGATCGTGTCAATGTTGGAGCGGATGCATGGGGGAGTGGAAAAACTTCCCGAGATTCTTCAGGAAATGCAGAAAAATCGAGTCCAAAGTATCTACTACAACCAGACTAAAAATCTTTATAGACTACTTCTTAATAATAACCGCTGAAGCTTTCAATCTAGTATAGACTTTTGACGATTGGATTTGATCATTGGCCGGAAAGATAAGATGGTACGAGTTTGCTAGTGATACTAAGAACCTAACAGAACTTTTTTTATCATCTCAGCGGCATTGCATCTGAGACCACTCTTAGTGATTGAGAGGAGGCTTTGCTCCAATCAGGGCGATGCTTGTGTGTGCGAGAATCAAATACACGAAAGGGTGGCGCAAGAAGTCAAGAATATCGAGAAGAGTACTTTCGATCCTCTGAATCTACATCAGCATAGAGGAAAGACATTAGCTGTGTTGTTGGTCTCTTTCATTGCTTTAGGTCTTATTAGTGATCAAGCTTTCGAATTGGCTTACGGCATAGAGCTGGTGAGGTAGAGTAGCTTGCTCAAGATAGATTTTGAGTTCTATCTTGAGAAGGTTCATGTAGTTGGAAAGAGTTAACCTATAAATATACCAACCTCAGTTCAGTGTTACGAAGAACTTAACGGATGGAACTCTATTTGATTTGACTCCGTAGGAGTATTATCAAGAATCTAATTTGATCGGAATTGCGTAAGTGATGGCCGAACACTGTGTGTGTAGTTTATCACAAGTAGCTTTTACGTCCGCAAAACCAATGGTCTCCAGACCGGATGCATCTATATATGTTTTGAGGGAATCGCCAACCCTGCCCTTGTCCAGTAGCCATTCTGAGTGGGGCTTAGGCGTAAGTGAAAAGAGAAACTCCATCCAGAAAAATTAATATTCACACAGTACAAGAAGGTGGTCATTGACAGTAGTAAGGCGGTGGCTGTCCTAACCCTACGGGGTGGGACTTACGATACTACTACTGTCGCTTCATCCGACAGGTAGAACGCCCATACTAATAGGGTTTTATTCGTATGAGTTGCTTCGGGGGGTCGGACGTCCACTGCGGAAACGGTGTGGCCTCTAAGGCACGAATGAATAAAAAAAATTCCAATCCCACACATTTGATACCAAAAAACTGGTACCGAAACATTGGAGGAAAAATAAACAACTAAATAAGTGCACGGAGAAAGCATAAACCGTGTGCTCTAAGAACAACAAATCCAAAAACTACCATGATTCCGTTCATCGCAAAAGTCGCAAAACTGTCCCAAGTTACTGTGAGTAATAGATATGAGTATCGGCCTAAAAAACAAGAAGGTAAAGGTACGGCTCAACATAACGCCCAACAAAGAATTTTCAGGCCCCATAATGCGAGGAAAGGAAAGATACTGATGAAAACTGTTGATAAACCAAACATTCCAAGTCAAATGAAAAGAAGCAAGGAAATTGGTTCCTATGATGAGAAAACAGGCGATAGAGGAATACAGCATCCATTTGTGGAAAAATCTGATTGGAACTAGCGACCTCCTCCAAGCAATTGGCAAACCAGAAACTGACGTACAAACAAGTGGGAATAAGAAGGCAATAAAACAGTTGGTTCGATCACCGGAGCGAGGCTTTGGAAATATATCCAAAAAGCTTTCGAAGGTAAAAAGCATTAAGATACCACATGCAACTAACCTTTTCTCATTAACCGAGAGAAATACTAGACTCTTTCCTTGTTTGGTGATCGGGGTTACCGCTTGGTGGGGCTTACTACCGGATCAAGTAATAACAACACAACAGTCCTTATCTCTGTTGGATCCGGAATGCCTACTTCACATGCGAGAAAACCTAACCTACTCGATCGAAAGCACTTCGGGAATTGGAACAGGGGGGCTGGATCAAGCATTCGAGCCCCTTGGAATACTTTCTGAAAAAAAAAGAGGAGGTAGAAAGCGGTTTAAAAGAAATAAACCAGGCCCTTAAGGAACACAAATACACAGCTGCAGCCGCTGTTCTCATAGGAGCAATAGCGCTTACAGTACTACTTTCTAATTATGCCTCTGGATGTAATTGAATAGCAAGTTAAATGGACTTTTGACGTGAACTAATTATATATCATAGGGAATTTTAGGAAGGAGATGGAAGGTACTTCCCGATAATGCCCTGCCCGTAGGTTCGTTTGTCGTTGGGGCTTACAATTCACCTTGTGACTCATTCCTTCGGTCGAGCGTTCTCCGGACGTCGATCAATAAATTCAACACTGGAGTGCAGCGCAGGGCTTCCACTCAAAGAGGAAGCCCCGGCGGAACGGTCAACTAAAAGTGAACAATTAGAATTAACTAAAAGCCGAAAGAAAGGTGTTAAGCATATAGCTAGCGTTCCTTCTGAGCCAGGATCAAACTAAGGAGCTGCTCTCGATGTGAGATCAGCAGCAAAAGAAACTCTTATAATATCCTTTAAAACTTCTTCGGTCTACCGCACCTGCCAGCCATATGTATTCCTCGATTTTGACTTCTTTCAATGAATGGGGGTTTCCTTAGCAATTCGTGGCGAAAGTCAGCAAAGCTAAGCTGACAGCAGCTCCCGCTAAAGCAATAAGCAAGCAGAGTAGTCAAGCCAGAAAGGCAAAAAAATACCATTACGCTCACGAGCAGAATTTACTCTTGAATTCCACTTTAGAAAAGTCTAGCATTAAATGGACATCCTGGTCTGTCTTCAATCTTTCTACTCCCGACCCAACCACTCGACCATCGATAGCGAGAGGAGAACGCTTTATCCGAGAGGTCTTGTAATCGACCGGAAGGCAGGAAGTATATCAGTGATTGAATCCCCGCCTCTACCTCTGTTCGTTCCAAATGTATCTCTCCAGTCTTTTCTTTCTATCATCCCGCCCATCTGTATGAGTATGCCCCCCATACAGACATAGAGAGCTTGCTAGTTCATAATGAGTGCTTCTATCGGCTTTTCAATAATAGTGCATTCCCGCCTTTATTTATCTGTGGAAATCACTAGACTTGCCTTCCCGCCTGGCTCCTCAACAAATCACCAACCACCTCGATCTAACCCTCCGTTTGCTGGGTTAAATTAAATTAGCAATTTCCCTTGTTGAAATAGCAGCACATCCAGGTGTAGATATTGATCGAGATGGAGATGAAGAAAGCGCCTGTTCGAAAGTACGTTGACGACCTGGATCCCCTTACCATTAAAGGGCATCAATGACATAGGAAGCATCTGGGACGAGTAGCAGTCAGTAGGCGTAGAAGGAGTAGCAGTGGAATATCTCTTTGCCCTTCAGTCTTTGGCCTTCGTCTCTTTTTCCCTTTTCTGTGACAAGTTTTGTATCTTAGCGCGGGGGCTATGCCTTTCCCCTATTTGAGAAGAAGACATTCCAGAGCTATAGCCATTCCGTGTAAGCTGAAAAGGTAATTATGTGCGTCTCAATAGCCTACTTGCCTTCAAGCTAGACCCCATTGGGGAAAAGTCCACTCCGTCCGTAAGACAAACTAATGGAGGGAGGACTAGGAAGTCAGTCCAGTATTAGTAAAAGCAACCTATCGCGCTGGGTCACCACTCCTTTCAGAGTAGCCCACACCCCATGATATGGTATATGGTCGGTCTCCAGCTAAGGCGCATTCTCCACATTCAAGGGAATCCACTTTTTTTTCTTCTTTTCATCCCATCCCTTTAAGCCTTTTTTTTGTGGACTGACTTTGGAAGCAGACCTTTTCTCGGCTAGCTATTTTCGGTATTTGAAAAAGATGGCTAAAGGGATAAGGTCTTGTATTTGGAAAAGTCTTTTGAAAGACTATCCTTTCAATGTTGGTAGGTCGGCACTCAACTAAAGGATTTGGGGCTGACGAAGACAAAGACGTATTGTATTGCTATTCGGGATTCATTATTACCACAGCACAGCGGACGTTGAAATGACTAAACCATGCCAGTGGGCCTATCTTTCTTTTCAAGAAGAAGAAGGGGACAGAACCACGCCTTATGACGAAAGGGGAGAGTGAAACCTAGAACGATACCACTCCGAGAACGAGACACCCTGGAAAGAAAGCTGGCAAGAGTGATACAAAAGAGATATTTCCCTACTGGACTCCAATCCAATACTCTATTTTGAAGAGACCACTAAAAGAAAAGAGAAGAATGCGACCATCGAGTTTCTTCAATGAACCCCACCCTGGGTCTTTCTTTCGTAGTGTAGTTGGTTCTCCCGTGGTAAGCTCTTTGACTACTAGCTTGGCTAGGCGCTGGCCTTCTATTAAACATGGATGTGAGGGCATTCTACTTCTATTAGTTTCAACAGGACTATGGTTCCCTATAAGACTCTCAGACGCGCATCTTTCATCTTCTCATTTTACGTCTTCTCATCTGCATCTATCTCTTTCCCTCGTCATTTTGTTCTAGTAAGCTTACAAGGCAAGAAGTCTAACTCCTCTTACAGCTCTAAGATAGATAGGTAAAGCCCCTGGAACAAACTAGCTCCAGAGGGAAGAAAGACGGACTTCCTCACAGACAGGAGAGGGAAAGGCCCGTTGACACATAGAGGTTCTTTATATAGCTCGACCATAGGGAGAGGAAAGAAGGTAATCTTTTCATACTGGGACCGGATAGCCAGATGCTATGGAAAGAGGGAACCCCGCAAAGAACCATCGGGAGAAGGGGCACTGGCCTCACTTTAAGAAGAAATGCGCGACTTGATTCCTCATCGTCGGATCAGAGCAGAGGGGAGAGGCTCTGGTACACTACTTTTAGGTCCCATAATAAGAAGGCTTACCTTTCTATTGAGAATTTCCCGAGGGGATGGAGGATTTATTGGACATAGAAAAATGCCCACTAGGGCAGGCAACCGGCCTTCAACAGATACCTTATTATACACTTGCAGTACACGAAAGGGTGAGCATAGTCTAGTAGACGGAAAAAAACCAACCTGTCTTTCTTTGTTAAAAGCAGGTACTCTTCCATAGCTGCTACTTCCATACGTGGATCGGAGGTCTCGGAGACCGAACTCACCGGGATGCAGAAGAGCTGGGACCTAGGAGACAATCCCCCTTGACCCTCTCTTTTCTTTATTCATATAGGAGAGTAGGGACATCTCTCAATAGAAGAGAATTCGGCTAGTCAGGCCGGACAAGCAAACTCACTTAGGCAGCTACAAGCGCAAGGGGAAGGGAAGAAGCTTTGGGGCATCAACGGGATCCATAGGGTAGGCAACCGGCCGGAGGGGAGGAGGCCTTTGAGACATAGACAAAGGGAGACTGAGGAATTTTTTATTAGCACCCGGGCGCTTACTCCATACAGTCGGGCCCTTCTTCCGCCAAGGGAACGAGGAACCCTACGCTTCCCATTTCGTAGTTCGCTACGAGAATACGGCTTAGCTCATATGAGAAAAAGCAACATAGGATATTCAAACCAGAAGCTAATCCTTCACTTAGGATTTTACGTTAGCGGGTTCAAAATCCGTCTTTTTCTAGAAGGCAATGGCCAACGAATCGATGTTGAGGCTATAAGGAATGCCCTAACGTTGGGAGCTCAGTTTGGACCGGGATCCCATAGAAGAAAAAGAACGTCAGTGAGGCCTTGACGAAGGTTTAAGAGTGATTGGGGATCAGATTCGGCAGAGGGCCCAGATTGATGGACTGTTGACTGGCAGTCTCATTCCTGTTCAATATTTTATCTTTCTATAGTGATCACGATCGAATGAACCGCAAATGCACTGTGAAAGGACCTTCTTCGACTGGATTCCGGTGCTTTTACTTTGATTAAAGTGATCAAGATGGGGGGGGTCAACCCGATTCCTGTTCATAACCTTCTTTCTGTAAGACGAATGCACCTATGAGACTGACTCGAATGCGAGAGAGGTTTGCTGAACAGTCGGGGATTCTCGTCCTGCGGGTAAACAGGAGCAAAGTCAACCCTCAATTGCATTCCGAGCGAGGCAAATTCCACAACAACAAAGAAAATGCCTCCCTCACTAATCGTACCGGGAGCTATGAAGTAGAAAACAGAGAAAGAAGCGAAAGATGAAGCAAAGAAAGCAAGCTTCAGTGCGTGGCACCCCGTGCACAAGTAAATATCCCTTTTTGAGCTTGACCCTGTCTGGGAGGCTATCCCTTGCTTCTGAAACCAACTGGATCGACGGGTTTCACAACTGGAACTGGCTATAAATCTCGAACTGGCCTTTGAAACCTCAACATTTGGTTCCGCTATCACGCCTATGCTCCCCAAGCGGACTTTCATAAGGTGCGACGTGTACCGGGCAATCAATCGGAGGCGCTCTGCTGGGCTGTAATAGCAAATGGGAGTTACAATATACCACCCGGTCGATCGAGTTTCCCGAGTCCAAGCACAAATAGCTGGGGTAGCAGTGGGAAATACAGGAGCGGAACCGGAGATACAGACCCCGATCGGTCAGTTGCCCGAGTGGTATTTATTTTACCCTGAACCAGTGGAAGCAGCGGCTGAAGCATAAACGGATCAGGTGCCTGATCGAGAAAGAGCAGGAGTATCGCAAGTGACTCCCACCCCGGGAGTCCCTTGCTGGAATAACAGCTTTCTTTCTTTGTCTATTGCAGGCTTTCTGAGCAATCAATTTCTTTAGACACTTTGATTAGTTCAATTAACCCAGCCTCAAGGACAGAAAGGGAGGGGAGGGGTTTTCCTTGATGAACCGAAGGAGGCCTAAGCATCTTGAAAACCCATATCATTCATTGGTAAGCGTAATTGGTTGGCCCTGCCTTCTATATGCAGGCAATGCATGCCTTCCCTATTTCTCGATCGGTTCAATGCATCATATTTATTCCCCTCAAAGCCTGAGCGTGGCTAGGGTTCTGCCCCACTTCATTAATATAGTATAGCGAGGTGTGCCACTTAATATATAGATATCTAAAGGGGGTCTGCTGGAGGGTTTACCGTCGTAGCTGGTTGACTTTTCTACGTTGTAGCTGGCGGGAAAAAATAGCGTAACAGGCAGCAGGTGCCTCATTTCTTCAGCTGCAGGAGAGTGAGTTTAACAAGCTTGCTGCTTGCTGTCTTTCTTTCTATAAGGTCAGGTCCATACCTGGCTGGCTAGCATAATCGCATCACCAATGCCCATAATCGCATAAAAAGGCAACTCCGGGTGTCTCATATCGGGGAGGCCATTCCGCGTTCTCTTTCCCTGCTAGAAAGAAATTCTCTCTCCAGCTGGGGAAAGCTCTATCTATAAGGGGGAAGTACCTCCTATAATGAATCAATTGCTAAAGAAATAAATAAAGACTGATTGACTGATCTCGGAAATCTCCTATGAACCCTTATTGACTTATTAATGAATTCTACTCCCCTCTTGTTTAAGGTGCTGGTTTAAGGTCCAGGCTTAAGGTTTCAGGGGGGTCTCTGGCCTAAGGAAGAGATAGTAAGGCTCTCGCTTGGAGGGTGCAGGGTCTAGAGATAGACTTACCCCTCGCCTTGACTTATTAAGTCGGTGTAGAGAATAGCTGCTACCAATCTTATCCTCGACTGATCCCTGCCTAGATTGAAGGATACTTGACTGGCCCCTGAGGGCCTTGCCTTGCCTTACCTTAAGGATCCCGGACTAACACTTCTTAATGAAAGGCCTTGCCTCCTTTCCCGTCCAGGGCAAGGAACTAGTCCAAGTAGTAGTTGTAATCCCTGACTCTGATAAAGAAAAAGACTAGTGCGTCTCGTACTATTAATAAGAATACCAATAGCGCGCACTATTCATAGTATAGGGACTACCCACTACTGAACTAGCCAAGCCTTATGTGCCAACCGTTGACTCCTGTTTACTACCTATTGCTACTGCCTTATACCCGTCACATGCTTTCCTTCAAACTAACTATATTTCATTCAAATCGTCACTTCCTAGCCTTAAAAGAAAGCCGATTATCGATCCTTTTTCCAGGTATACTTTTGACCTATGAGCTAGTTTGAATAAGTCTTTTTACTAATGAAAGATAGGTATACTAAAGCACTTATTTCAAAGGGGGAGCCCCCCTTACTCCATAGGCAACTCGATAACTATCCCTAGTGAACTGGTAACAAAATGAAAGAAGAACTGGGAATGGGATAGGAATGGAATGAATTCAAAGCCGGGAAGATAGATTTACATAAAATGATTTGTGGACGGATGGCCAATAGCCAATGCCGTTGACCGGGAAGGAGAACATATGACCGGACAGGGCAAGCAAGGAGATCATACTAAAGGACGGAAACCAGTAATAGTATAAAGCAGCGGTAAACAAGGACCGGATGGGCACCACATACCTGGAATCAAGGGATAGGCACATAGCTGGAATGGTAGACAGGGAAAGAAAGGTACGCTCTAAAGGAAATTCTGTAAGCGGATGCCAATGATAAAAACAAGGACAAATGCCCAGAAGGAAGGCATTAATTAAACAAGCGACGGGATGCCACTAAACAAGCAAACTAAGCTAATACCAGCGCTCCTCCATAGAAGTTCTTGGAATGCCTCTTTGTCACAGAAAGAGAGGCCTACGAGAGGAGACTTATTCAATAAAAGAGAAGCCTATATCTGCCGACCCTACTTCACTTCCTTATAGTGCCTTGCCTACTGTCTTTGAAAAACGCTTAATTCCAGGGCGTAAAAGAAAGCTTATTAGAGCATTGAATGGACCTCTAGTACCTGACTTATCAGATGGCTTTAACAGGCTTTCTTACTAAAGACAAATAAACATACAGACGACAAACTAAAGGAATGGACAGACAAGGGACAGACTGAGCTAGACTACCAGGAATGGGGACTAAGCAAACATTTAAAAAAAAAGGAATCGGTAATCGCACATATGAGACTTCTTGCTTAACATAAGGCTTGCTGCTACCTTCCCTTCCTGATATGCTTAAGACAGTCATGCCAGCTTTCCTCTTAAACCTTCCACCAGACCTCAAATTTTCGAGCCATCTCTGCTTTGCCCGCTACTAGACCCGCCCCTATTCTCTTGAGAAAAAAATGAACCCTCTGATATATTCTTTGAAGGAGACTCATTCTGCTTATCAGAACCAGCCTCTATAACGACTCCAACCCCTTCGTTTTGCACCACTACATCGGAATGCTTATCTCCTTCCTTTATATTAAAGTATAAACATCTTGCATATCAGATAGTTCTACAGCCGAAGTAGCTCCTCCAGCCTTCTCCACAAAGCTCTCCTCAACAACCATGTCTGAAATCTGATTCTAGTCAGGATTTGTATATTCGGTCAAAGCATCTACAAGCTGAGTATGCTCCATAGGGATTGTCGAGGACAAGCCATAAAAGTTCGACAAAGCATATACCATGTTACCTCTATGATCCCTGAGAATACAACCTCCACCAGCCGGACCTGGGTTGCCTTCGGAGGCGCCGTCAGAATTCAACTTGATGGAATTTTCAGCCATTTAACAATGATCTTTTTCCTTTGCTGATAGCATTTCGGTTGAATGTTGAGGCAACTGAGAACAATTTCCTCCGCATGGGTAGCATCTTTAGAAGGTTTTGATAAAAACGAGCAATCTTGAAGATCATTGACCACTCTTTTTAAGATTGTGATGGAGGAAGAAGCCTTATTATCATACCTTCGATTGCACCGTTCCTTCAAAATTTCCCAGCAGATTATGAGAGGAACAACTTTAGTCAACTCACCCACAAGAGAACTTCTGTATCTTCTGCTGCAGATTCTCATTAGTCTGGCTTTGATGCTTTCATTTGGAAAAAGCGAGAATACAAAAATTCTGCTCATGCTATGCCATATATAATTAGCTAGTTCACTATCAACCAGCAAATGATTGATATCTTCGCATTTAGAACTAGTGCAACAGTTGCAGCAACTAGCCAGCTGAACTCCACATTGAGATATTTTACTGTCAATGGGAATGGCGTCATGAAAAAGCTTCCACATGAAGAAGGATATTTTAGGAGGAACAGCAGCTTTCCAAATGACATCAGACCAAGTTTTCGGCATCCGTTTGATTCTGATAAGATTCCAACAAGATATAAGAGAGAATCCGCCTTTTGAATCAGCTTTGTCATCCTTGTTAGATAAACAGATTTGCGATTCAGCAATAGAGTCAAGAACAGCTTGAGGAAGAAGATGAGAAATTCCATTCACCATTTGGGTCAACAAATTCAGCAACATTAGGAGAGTCTTCAGGAGATTCCAATGCGAATTCAATTAAAGGACAATCAGCAAACCAATTGTCATACCAAAAGCTTGTGGAATTGCCATTGCCGATGAGCCATTTTGAGTTCAAAAGAATTGATCTCATGACACTAGCGATTTCAGTCCAAAGTTTCGAGCAACCCGGCCTTTTAGAATTAGAAGCGTACCAAGGATGAATGTTTTGCATGTATTTCTGTTTGAAGAAGGTGGACCAAAGGCTAGTTTCAGTAACGAGTTTCCATGCCATTTTCATACGCATCGCCTTGGCCACATCTTGAAAAGATCGAATTACAAGCCCCCCTTCTCTGCCCCTGCCTTTCCTCCTAGTTTTTACTTCGTTATCTGTACTGGAAAGAGTAGATGGCCGTGTCGTAGTTGCTGCATTGCTCACCTGACTTCCTTCCATCAGTTCTTGTCTTTGTCAATGGCATCATCTATCTAATGATTAGCTCGCCTATATGTTGAGTACAAGTACTATTATAGAATAACAACCCGAACACGCCTAGCTATTTAGTTAAAAACCTGCAATCCCTTCTCCTCGGTCGAAGCTAGCAGCTACTTCCATACGCGGATCGGCGCGCTCGCAGACAGACAGAAATGCCCGAACTCCAACTTTAAGAACCCTTGCCCCCCGGTTGGCGACCCTTTTGATCAACCAACGTCGAAATACACGAAAGGGGCGATCTATGTTTATCCTTGAAAGTCGACCTCTGCCCTTCACTCAGGAATGACCTAAAAAAAAGGACAGACAGTCGAATCAGCTCCTGTTGGCCTATTATGGTATGGCTGTCCATCACTTGGTCTGACAAAGACCTACCCACGCCTAGGCAGGGAAAGCTCAATAACTCAACCGGTAGGATGATCTCTCTATCTATGAAATTCCTTATTCCAGGACCGAAGCTTTCAGTCTCATCTTCATCTTTGGGACTTTCTTCCTAGCCAGACTCTACTATAATATAGACTTTTGCAACAAGAAGATCGAGAGAAGAGAAGAATCCAAGCTCCTCCTCCGCAAGTTGCTTTCTTTCCTCAGGACAGAAAAGAGAACTTGAAGGAAAGGCACCGTAGTCTTCTCTCTCTATCTATGAAATGGGTTCTTCCAAGACAGAAGCTTTCGGGCTAGTCTTCAGACTTTCGGTACATTCTGGCTATGCCTGTTTGAAGCCCGTAGATCACATTCAGAGTCAATGCAGCGGATAGCGGAACAGCGGAAAGATCGCATTGGGCCTGCACTAAGGCAAGCAACTAGTCTTGATGCAGAGAGGGAGCTCTTTGAAGGATAAGGAGTAGCGGGGGGTGAACCAAAACTAGAATGCGCTCTTACTTCATCCGTTGTTCTTGGTCTTGGAGGGCAGTAAGGATATTAGTCTCAAGGACATGCCCAGAATCAACTGCTGGTGATGAAGTCAGTTAAGAAGACTCGGTTGTTGGAGAAGGAGCTGTTGTTTTTGCACTCATAGGCTCGCAGCTATTGAACCCGCTGAAACTCTATCAAATGGTGGAATACAACCACTGTGACTCCTCTTTTTTAGCTTTCATCTAGGCCTCCTGACCAAATGGATGGATCGGAATTCGCTTTTTTCTTTCCTAGTATAGTGTGCCGATTAAGCATCCCGATCTCCAAATTAGACTGTTATCTCGGATCCCGGAAGCTCGGATTGTGCTTCTATATTCTATGTTAATGACAGAGCCACCAATCAGCCCATGAAGACCCATCCCTGGTTGTATGATAGACAGATTCTTCTGTAAATGATACGAACTGATGGCCTACACCTACAGACCGAGCTGACAGAGCTTAGGCGATGATTGAGAACCTCCGCCGAACCTTTACAGAGCCTGCACCGGACTGGTGTGAAGCAGTGGCAAACCAAAATACCCGAGAAGTGTCCATCGCGAATTAGACCCTTACATTTCCTCAGATGGGAGTTCTATAAGGTAATACTCATTAACATCTAGTAAGAGATTATTAAGGCCATTAGCTCCTTCCATCCCCAACTGAGACTACCCACACCGTGCCCTCGATTCGAACCAATACCGCCTGCTGTCAGCCAAAGGACCTAACGAAAGCTGTTCCATAGATAGAGGAAAGTGAACAATGCCTCGATATCTACCACACATTAAGTACACAGACCGATGGATGATCAGCCAGATCCCTCATAAAGATCGAATGAAAAAGAATAGAACGGGGTCTTTTTTTGCCACTATCATTTTGAAAATGAACCTTTAAATGACCCTCAAAAGTCAGTAAATAGATCCACCCGAAACATATAAAATGCGGTGAATCCTGCTGTAGAACAGGCTATTATTGATTGGTGAATACAACCAACTATCATTAAGAAATTCATCTTTGGAAAAAGAAGCAAGAAGAAAGTGACTTGCGAATGAATGGAGTAATAAGTGAATGGGCTTTTGGCTCAGATAACTCTGAAATGGGAGATCTTGTCTTGCCCTGTCATATGCTCAGCGACGGTCAATTCTCTTTAATTTAACAAGAAATTCCATGATCTACGACCAACCTTCCTTCTTTGCTAAAGAGTAGGAGTCCAGACCTCCTTCTGCGTCACATCTCTCCGCTCGCTAACCAATAACAAGAAATGAGGAAATTGGTGAATTGATAAGATTGAGTGAGATCATCTGTGATCGACGCAAATGTCGCCTTACTGACTGGGCCAATATTCATGTTCAAGCAAGATTCTGTAATAACTTGTGGTTCAAAAGCCTAGTCAAAAACTTGTAAACTACCAAAAAAATACTAAAAAAATGACAAACTTAGGATGAGCGGTATAATGTTAATATGAAATAACCTGGGTTCTTTTCACCTCGATTTATCTCCTGACTCCGCTCATAAAGCGTTCGTGAAGAAAGGCTAGCGTGGGGAGAGAGGCCAACGAGCGGCGGATATGCGCTGATTGACTCAGCTGCTGGTCATGAGTTGCTATCCTTCATGGATGGGCACTCTATATATAACCCAATCTTCATAGCTGAAGAAGACATCCACAAAACAGCTTTCAGATGCCCTGGTCAAATCGGCAAAGGGGAAGCTTCCTTCTCTTTTCTATGTTCGATCTTGGTACCTTAGTACCAATTCGCACCAACCCAATCTCTTTTAAAGGATGCAATGGAATCTCCTCCAACAACATATGTGAAAAGCGGATTTCGAAGTGAATTACCTTCTTATTAGAATAGTTACGGCAAGGAGGAGTACTTGTTTACCTTACTGGCCCCTCAGCATGAGACTGGGAAAATCCCAAGATCCGGCGGGTCTTATTTTAAATAAATTTGGGTAAGGCCTTATTCCGACCTCCTTCTTCTATACATAAAATGAGAAGTATAGCTCCAATCTGTGACCGGTGAGTAGCACCCCCGCTAAGCCTAATCGCAAAGATTTATACCTCCCTATTCTACGTTAAGAGCGAAGTGCATGGGACTGACGGGATCCCTCGCTCTCTTTCAAATAATCCAAGTTTCGGAAATAAAGGCAATGCGGCGTTAAGAAAGACAGGCTCGATAGACCTATAGCAAGTAGAGAGTCAGATAGTGGATCTTGCACATCGGCCTTGAGATCATCCAATTTGGGTGGCGCTCAGCTTCTTCTCTATCTGTTCGAAGATCAGCCGACCTCTACCAATCAAGGGATTCGTCTTGCTTATGTGCTTCCTTATCGCCTCCCTTATCGCCCCCTTTTTATAGACCCCCGACGCGAGACTCCCTGCCCGATGCGACCCCCATTTCCGATAACATTTTTTTCGCGTTGGCAATGTAGGGCGGACTGATTGGTTGGGGATACATCAGCAACTACAGGTTCTGCCACTCTCTGGTGACCGCAACAGGTTCCGTTTTTCCAGTTTCGCTTTACTCGATCAAAAAAATATCATTCTACTCCTACATCTTATTATTGTGCGCCTTGTGAGCGCCTTTAAATGTCTTCTTCCTGTCCCTTGCCTGCCCCATTTCTTCAAGTCATTCGACCTGAGAGATCATCCATATGGTGTCTAATCATGTTAAGTCATATTTATCATTATTATTGATAGGCTTGTGCGCTATAAATACCCTTAACTAACCATATCATATAAGACGAAATGACTGGAGTCTCTCAACTCATACCTCTCAACAATAACCTAGGTATAGTTCCTGCTCTCTTCCCTCTTTCCCTCTTTAACAAGTAAACGACTGTCGAGACATCCGAGAAGAAAGACAGGTCTGAGACAGGTTGTGGGAGACAAGACCTCGTGAAGAAGTTTGGACACGCTTGTGTGCGTATGTACCCAATTTATCACTCACTTGAGTACTCTCATGCCCTTCTACCGAAACAAGAACATCCTTAAGAAAGAAAGAAGAACCCATTGGAACCTCCGCTCTTTTCATTCTACAGCTAAACAACTGATCGAGAGCTTTGACGATGTCGAGCTCATGCATGTCCCAATACAAATGTAATTCTCCGTGAAGATGCGTAGTACCAAACAAAGATTGTAGGTAGCATGAGGGGTGGGCACCCGGGTGAATCACAAGTTGCCTCTCGTAGGCGGACTGGATCACTAAGTTCTCTTCTAAATATGAATATGAATGATTTTAACTATTTGCCGTTTTTCCCGCAAAAAAGCCCATTTTTACCGACGCTCCCATGTTCCCATGTCGGATAGTCTTACTACGCCTATTGATGAGCAGTGAGTGGAGTTGCCACTTTCTTCAACAGTAATAGAAAGTCCCAAGTAATAAAGCGAGAACGCAACAAGGATTCGAAGTTTTTAAACTTCAACATTACCTTCCCTTCCTTCAAAAGCTGGTGGGAGTATGTATTGCCCTAGGACAGGAGTTGATGAGCTAGTAGAGAAAGCGGGCATCTCAGAGTAGCCCCATAAGGAGGAAGGCTGACATTAGCCCTACAGAAGGCATTCGAGACTGCTTCACCCGGTCCCCGGCTACCTTAGGGCAGTTAGAGCATACGAAGGAAATCAGATCTGTTTTCCACAAATATCGTATATATAGTTGCCCCTTTCCTCCTCATTCTATGCAGGTAGGAGTGTACCCCATGAATCATTGATGAGATTCTGTTCAGACAATTCGCTTTGATCGGTTTGATCGTAGGCAGGGAGGTGACACACCAGATTTTTGACAGCTGTTTCGGCTGATATTGGTTTTAGTTTTGAGATTGTGGAACAGGGCCCACACTTACATATTTTAGGTGACCTAGCCCTACAGCTGGCACTACGAAGTCGAGAGCTGCAGATCGACAAACCTCTGCCCGCTGCCCTACACTCGATCTATGGTCAAGGTATGTGTCGTAGTGAATACTCTTCTCTACCGTGAAGTGATTCATACCTAAAAAAAATGGGAATGCAATCCTGCCCGTACCATTCCCTTAATGGGTCTACTCCACGTCACCAGTCTGACATCTAGATTGTCGCTGATCACAGGATGTCCAACATCCCAATATTCATTATGGCTGGTACGGCCCGATCACAACTAAAAGAAAATGGCTCGTGCTTTATAGGTTCAGGTACAAAAAAGTGATTCCCTTTTCCCAAAGAAGCGCAAAAGAACTCGCTCATCACTACTCCTTCTAAAGAGTATGTTGTCGAGCGCACTGGATCTATTGTGGATTACCTTACTGACATTCCTTGGAGCTTCGTATCGCGCTTCCATGTCAAACCTGGACCTTGTTGAAGACTAGTAAAAGATAGGGCCTTTCTTTTCACAGGAGTGAATAATGAAGCGAACCGGCCACTCGATTCCTGATTTCTTAACAGGCCAGGTGATCTCTTTCCTTTCCCAAAGCCTAAACTCGAGTTTCAAGTCATGTGCGTTCCAGACGTTAAGGAGAAAGTGGCAACTCGAATCTTCTCAAATGTTACCATATCGGCTGTCTGCTGACCACTTCCCGCTCTCTCTCTTCTTTCATTTCTTCTTTTCCATTCTCGTCTTTGGCTAAGGTCTCAACGAGCCTCGCCTACCGAACCACCCCTACCGATCCTTTCCTTTCAGCTGTTCGCTAAGAACTGTCTAAATCTAAAGGTGGAATGAAGCGCCAGCGCTAGCTAGTTCAATTCAACGGGCAGGATGATTTGTTATATGGAATGAAATGGATCCCCCTTTCTTCACCTGGATTCTGATCTAGAGGCCTTCAAGACCGATTGAAAAGGGAGTTTTCCCCCCTTATCTAAGTCATTCTTGCCCGCTCTTTCGAACCTTTGACTGTACTCTTTCCCAACCGAATCTTCAAACCTACGGTCCGGCTTTCTCTCTCAACCGACCGACTAGTGATCCCAACTACGAAGATGATGGCAAGCAATGATGACGATGATGAGACAGTCTTCGCCTCAAGCCATTCCTGAACTTATGAAGGGAAGCCCGTGGGCTCTAAAATGATTTTTGTACCAATCTCTCCTTCCTTTGTGATCGGTACGAATGGAACTTAGCCAAAGTCTTGCCAAGTGGAATTTGCTAATTGGGCCCACTATTGCCACTGTCTAGTCTAAGAAGGCAAGCCAGTTCAAGCTACAGCCTTATTCCAGTCCTACTTTAAGCTAGAAATGCGATTCGATCTCTTTCTTTCACTGTGTTTGAACTGCCTTATGAAAGTTCACTCCGATAAGCGATACTCCACTAAGGGTTCCGGCTCCTCTGTTTGCGAAGCCTTCGTGGACAGGTCATGAGAAGTACCCCGCCCCGGGTCAGAGACATAAGCTTGCGCTCAATAGCCGACCGCTCTACCGCTGAGCTATTGAGGTGGGCGGGCTGAGTGGCTTAAGGCATTGGTTTGCTAAATCGACATACAAGAAGATTGTATCATGGGTTCGAATCCCATTTCCTCCGTCTTTCATTTCACCGGTAAAGTGGTTGTGCGCTACAAGCTACAGCCGGAAAAGAAACCACAACAACTCAAAAGCTGTGCTCGGGCGCCTATCAAGGGCCCCCTTCGCGCCGCTTTGCCCCGAAACAGCCATTTTTTACACCTGAAAAACGAACTCTTAGATATGACGCTCTCGGGAGCCTATACAGGACCCCGTAACTGCGCTGCTCTTGGGGACGCTGCTCTCGGGAGCCCATTTAGGACCCCCTTCGCTCTTTGATTGAACTCATAAGGCATAAATCTAGTCATTCCTCTCCTAGCAAGCAGGGTCTGGAATAACTATATAGTTTGGGCACCGAATATACCTTATTTGTTTTAGTCCTATAATGGGTCTATCTCCGAGGCCGGAGGTCTACTACAGGGTAGCGGTTCATTCTCCGACACAAGGCAGTCTCGCATAAAAAAGCCGTTCCCCTCCTGATCAAGTTGGGTATGAAGGTGAGCTCCTAAGTCAGTCATTCCTTGCTCCAGTGAGGACAGTGCCCCGGTTCTACCGATTTCCTTGGGCGTGCAAACAGGAGGAAAGCTGTTCGCAGTTTCGGTTGTCTATGGCAAGCTTTCCACGGCTGCGCGAAGACCTTTTTCATTCGGTTGCCCTGTTTCAGTCCTTCTTCAAAAGAAGCGTTACCCGATTGTGACTTGCTTCTCAACAAGCTACTAATTTGAATGGACGCTTCCCAACCACCGGTATCTAGATTAAGTAACGAAGGCTACAACTGGGACTCAAAATAGAGTCCAAAAGGGTTAGTGCTCGGAGATGACAAGGAATGGTTCTCAGTGTCGATCAGCGGAAAAGGACCCTAATCGATTCCTCCGTCCCATTCATAGAAGGTACCCTGAGCCCTTACTCTACCATTATTAGAGGGGTATGGGATGAAGGAGTCTCCATTCCGAATCATAAGGAACTGCTGGAGGAAGGAAAGTTGCATGCAAAAGATCTGTAGGGAGGCTCTCGAAAGCTTCAGTCAAATCGGCCCTTCTCTAATCAAGTTTCGAGCCAAAAAAACAAACTTCACCCAGACAAAAAACGTGAGCGCCTAGCGATACGAAATAAAATGGATGCGCTAACGCCCTTCCCTTATTAGAGTAAAGGCGAGGCGCTCATTCCATTGCTTGGTTTGGCCTACTCTTGCCGGGGCTTTCTTGGTCCTACGCAGTTTGAATTCAAAGGCAAAAGAAAAGAAGAGAAGAGGGACACCCCGTTTGCTGCTCAAGCCGTAGCAGGAAATGCTATTCGTACAGTAGTGGAAGCAGGGTACGCAACAGGCGAAAGTCGTGATAATGATAAAAGGTCCTGGTCTCGGAAGAGATGCAGCATGACGAGCCAGAAGTGGTATACTAAAATGTCGTACATGACGTAACCCCTATGCCCATTGGGGGGAGGGGTAGTTAGTTATCTCGGCATCGATCGCGAAAAGCTCAAAAAAGCCGTTGAGCGCGCTTCAGTCCAAAAGAATTGGTATTCCTTAAGAAACCTCATCGTACCTGCCAGTACGGTATGGATAAAGTCCACCTCACTTAGGATATTTGTCAGGAGATGGGAAATCATCCGGCGATTGCATTTCTATTTATTAAGTAGGTTCAGTAGAGCTCCGCTTGTCAGCAATTCTGACTACTTCCACCTGGACTTTAAAGTCAGCAAAGCCTAGCTCGAAGTTTAACCCGCCCGAATAGCACCTGCACTTCATAATAGTCATGCCCTCCGAGAACCTTAACACGGAAAAGCGGTTTTCTGTGATGTCAAGGCTTGGAAGAAACTGCCTAGTGAGTGTTATTGTTGATGGTACCCGCTGGAGATGGCCTTCAACTAATACAATACATTTTATGGCTGCTAGGGACTTGATGCCAGTGGATCTATCCCCTGATCCAAGCAGAAGAGACACCATCCAGTGGGCTGTCCAGGTGATGAGAGGAAAAAGATTAGCTACTCTAGCAAAGAAGTTGTCTCTCACCCTTTCGGTTTACTACATTTGGGCTGAAAGGAATGCTCGTTGGCATAACAACCCAACTAGGGATGCTATTCAGCTGTCTAAGTTGATCATTGATCATATAAGGAGCAGGCTGGCTGGTTTGAAGAATATCAAGAGATCCGCCCCAAATCTGCTCGCAAAGTTACAATGGGATCTACCGGATACTATCTTTGTTAGCATGCCTTCTTGAAATATCCATGTTCTCTGATTAGTGTGCTATCTTGGCTTGTAACAGGATTACTATAATTTGAGTTTCTTTTAGTAAGGGCTTGCCCTAGCCTCGTTTGTTTAGGGCCTCCTTTGTAAAGTTCTCCTTTTTACTTTTAATACATTTACACTCGCTTACCCAGCAAAAAAAAAGAAAGCGAGAAGGGCTTGATTAGCTTAGATAATAAGGAAGGAAAGAGAAAGAACTCAGAAGAGACTGAAAAGAAGAAGGAGAACGATCCGCCAAGACCAATCATCAGTGGCTCTACTTTTTATTTGAACGTCGGCTTGAAGGCTTACACAAAGAAAAGCAGCTTTTCACGGGATGCGTAGAGAGAGCAATCTAGGATTAAACACAAGTGTCCGTGGGAAGTTTCGCCTTCCCTTTTCTTTTGATCCTTGGTCGAAATGAGCATCTAAAGATTAGCAAAGCCCGTATGTTTAATATCAAGCTTTATTGGCCGACCCCCTATCGTTTCCCCTGGCATTGAAGTTATCCAATGGATAACAGACAGATCTCCTATTGATAGGCTTTCCTTCTGGACTCGCCATCCGTGGTTGGAAGATGAGTTAGGAGAAGCCCTTTAATCACCTTGATAAATACATTTTTTGAGTACGAACGAGTGGGCCTATTCTTTCCTGCTCTTTCATCACCCTTTATGAAAATGAAAGGGCTCATGATCGGCCTATTGGGGATACGAGAGATCCAATGCCAGATAGCTTTCATCGGCGTTTATTTGACCATCAATTCCCTTCCCTCTAGTTAACCCTATCTGCCTTTCCTCCTGATGCCATCCACCTTTGGACCCTCTCTCTCTGTTTCGAGTGAACTCATCGGTTAAGTTCCCTGCCGCTGTCCCACTGCTGCTTGCTTCATCACATGACCCGATTTAGGCACAGCCTTTTCCAATAGCCCTAACCTCATCTCGGAACTTTTTTGTCTTCTTGCTTTGGGAGAAACGTCTTTTTATCCAATAGCTCCTCTCAGGACCCACACTTCTCTTTTGCCTCAGGTCGTGCCAGGAAAGCCAAGCTTCCCTTACTCAATGTCCCTACTTTTTGTTGCGCCCAATTCTCCGAGCGGAGATGCAGGCGAAAAAGAGGATCAGATTTCCGGGAAGGAGCCGAGAACGATATCCTTTCTCGTGCCTAATGCCTAAGCGGTAGCGCCCCTCTGTCTGCTACTTTAGACTATACTCCTCGAGCTGGACTTGAGGCTATCTTCGAAACTCTTCCGAAAAAGAGAATAGAATGCAATTTCTATGGATAGGTGGTAAGGTAAGCATATGAGAGAAAGGCGCTTTGACCCTCGATCCCAGGGACATAAAGAAAGTAGCTCCCATCATCATAAAGAGAAAAAGAGAACCATCTCTTTCGAAAGTTCCTTTGCCCCAACCAAGCAGGCTGAATAAGGGTGGTTTTCGGGGAAGGTAGAAGAAAAGAGGAAACAGTCATTGAAGAAAAAAGCCCATTTCATTTCCATGAAAGGAAGGGCAAAGAAGGATTTTTTTACTCTTTTTGTAGGGATGTGGGCATAAAGGTACGTTTGAACGACTAAGGTTGAGGGGTGGAGTCCGTCCCATCTCTGAAGACGAGGGAAAGGTCTCGAGATTTAGCGTAGAATTCAAGCGCGGGATACAACGGTAGGGCAGTCCCCAAGCATCAGGAGATGTGAGAGACCTCGCTTGAAGAAGCTTATTGTGTGTGAAAATAAAGTCGGGGAATCGTTGAATTGACTCCGCAGCTGAGCAAGCGCTCGAAACATAGCTTAGGGAATGCCTTGAGCGAGCCGAGTGCGTATCCCCTTTTGGAGTACGATGCCCTACCCTAGATCCAGCGCCAACCAATCTATAAGCTTTGGCCGGGCCAACTATTGATAGGATATGCTATTCCTCCCACCCCCTGATCACAATCTCATTTCAAACTATTATACAAAAAAACCTTCCTTCCCTACCGAGCAATCCTCCCCGTAGCGCTTATTTTATAATCTGGTCACCGAAGAACGGCTTCCCCTTATGAACATAGGCTTACTCAAATAGGCCCGCGAGTGAGGGACTTTAGTTCGACTGCTAGGCCGGACTCGACCGGAGAGGGAGAAGGTCGTGTGCCTCTTATTAAGAAAAATAAGAACATGGGGGCACAATAGAAGATTGATTCTTGCTTCACCCGCCTAACCGTCGGATCCAATACCTTCTCCTTATTCAGGCATACCTTACAGGCGATAAGGTTTCGGCTTTATGGACCAGTACTTGATCGGATCCTCGGCTGGGCCGGCTTATTCAAAGACTGCCGGAAATGCTGGCTATATAACCGCATTAGCTGCTGGTGGAAGGCCAACGTCGAAAAGTAGGATATCTTTCGGGTAGGAATAGAGGTGCTGAACCAGCCATGTCGGGAATATAGGCTCTTGGATTAGAGGGCAATCATTCAGTAGCGGGTCGATCCACAGAAAGCGAGGGATTCATTCCAAAAGGAGTAGGTCTCACGGCCACCCACCGCCGAGGGAATCAGATACTGGCTAGGAATCGAGCCTTGATGCTAAGCTAAAAAAAAGTGGTTTCTGTCAATTATACATATCGAGTTTGAGGCCAGTCCATAAGGGTGAGTGGTCCATTCCGTCAGAAGCTAATTGGATATGCAGTCCGGGAGATCCAGCTAGTGGAGGGAAGGCTGGTTTGACCAATAGTGATAGCTAGTCATCGGCTAGTCAGGTATGAAAGGGTGGAAAGGGCGGGTTTTTTTTCATAGGATGTAAAGAGTGAAGGTCCTCAGGTGCGTGAATTAGATCAGCATGAGTTTGACATCTTTAACACTTCTTAACGACGTCGTGACAATTCTCATCCATGGTAGGCCAGTAGTCACCTTGCCGTAGGATTTTCTTAGCAAGCAAAAGGGGGAATAGTGGAGTAGTGGATAAACAAACGACTCAACTAGACCTATCAAACTCAACCGGCCTTTCCACAAGTGCCTCCTCAAAATAAGTATACTAAAAAGAAAAAGAAAGCCTGTAGATCACATATCCACGGATATTGCCAGGCAGGGCATTAAACATCCAGCCAGGCAGGGCATTGTTCGGTCTCGGTATCGGCGGTAGGGCTTGGCTTGGAAGCAAGCTACAGCTACCTTAGCACAAGCGCTAAGCGATAATAATTCCTTCTATCTATGAGATTGTTAGGCAGATGGATTCACCAAGCGCAGACCCGCGCCACCAGCAGCACAAAAGAGCGGCGTACAAGCGGAACAAGGCCAGACTGATAAGTCAATTGAAAATGAATTCGGAAACGAATGGTCAGCTCGGATAAAAGAATGAAATTCGTCGGAAGTCTTAGCTAGCTTTAAGGTAGGGTCTCAGGATTTCTGCTGGCAAGCCTTTATCCTTTCTATGGTCGGGCTCAGACTTGTCCGTTCAAGGCAGACTACAAAGCCAAACTGAGCTTTTAAGCAAGCATCATTCAGATCGATAAGCTCCAATCGAATAACCTAAGGGGCAGGATTTCATCAAGAAGAATAGGATTTTTTGCGTTCCGAAGTACGAACAGGCCGAGAAGGGGGGGTCGTCAACCACTTCTTCGGTAAGGCGGTTAGCCCAATTCTCTCTCAGCGGGGCAAACAAAGGGGATGAAGCTGAAGCTGCTGATAGGGCACAGCCCAAGGAGTCCGTTCATGGTAGAAGTCCTTTCCTTTCAAGCAAGAAGGACTCGGCTTTTGAAAATGATCTTTTCTTTTCACTTCACCAGAGGGGAGTCATCTTACACACGTAAACCAAGGATCGATTGATTAAATGCACTCGGCAAAACCATTTGACACTTAAGTGAGGAAAGCGAAAGGTTGGCTCGACTGGGAGAGCGAGTGGTTAGCTGGCCCGTTTCAAGAGAGTCAGATTTCAAATAGCCAGATAAGGAAGGATCAGGTACAATCAGACGATCATCCTCGTTTTGTCTTTTCCGATAGGCTTCATCCAGCGAAGGTCTTCCAATTGATTATTTAGTTTAGTCTTAAAAGTTACTTTGACTGACGTCAACTCCAACCATCGTCAGAAGATAGGAGAGAGCTTCGATCTCTTTCCGTCATCCCAGAGCAGAGGAAATCATCTTAGAAATAGAAACCTGGGCTAGACAAAACAAAGGTACTCCGAGGGCTAGCTAATGACAGAGCAGAGTACCTCCTCGTTAAATGGAAAGCGATCCCGTCTACATACTAGGCTAAAAATTGGCACTTCAAGCAAAGTAGACTACTCATTAGAGTCTTCAATGTTAGGGGGGTGAAAGCAAGATCCGAAAGGAAAGAGCTCTGTACTCGAGGGTGAGAAACCAATGAAATAGGTTGTCCCTAAAGCAGAACTTCATTTCAATAAAGAAAAGGAGTCAAAAGATCATGTGCAAGAGCAGCTAGGAACAGTGTCCTCAGGCTTTCTTCGGAATAAGATAGATCAGAAGCAGCAACTGTCTTTGTCTGTACATCTAAAAATTCCCTTATCTTAGTTACTCCTATTTTTGGCCTGGCTTTGACGGTTCAGCGAAAATAGTTGGACTCGTATGGGTCTGCTCGACTTCTTATTCCAGTCCAGTGGGTGGGTCTACTATCCTACAGTTTATAGGGTTAAATAAGTGCCTTCAGCTTCAAGCGAAAGCATGTGATTTCATTCGTACCCACCTCCTCGAGTCGCCCAAGTAAATGCATTTCTCTTCCAATCGTTGAGACGGACGAAAGCATTGGATGATCGGCCGGGCAAAGGGCAGCTCATTCGTTCCTATCCCCATCCGAAAGGGCAGCCTACGCAGTGCACTGCTAATCAGTCATAGCTTGTGTTCGGAGCTATCTGCTGTCCATCGTTCCGAGCTAAGCAAAGCAGCTAAGCGATCAATCTCCCTCACTCAGCCCTACCAAATCCGTCGAGGTTGCCATGCATTGCCATGCATCGTTGGGAAGGAGAAGAACGAAGCGAGCGAAGCTGTTCTGCATCCTCCGAGCAATCAAACAAGAAGTTCAATCCTACCTTCGCCCTTTTGTTAGCAGCTCTTCGATCAACCCAGGAAAGGGTCTCAGAGGCCATGTTTTCTAATCCAAAAGGTCACGGCTTGAATGGGTCAAGAAGTAGGACCTTTCAAAAGGATCGTTTTTAGGGCTTGATTTTGAAGCCTAGTTTTCCAGTCTATTTTCCACTATATATATAACAAGGAGTGGAGCTGGAATAAAAACCTCGGTTAGGCTACTACGTTTTTTTTTCTTTTGAGTTCTTCCCCCCGCCCGGTCGAGCTGTCTGAGGTCGATGGTGCATCCGGTAAGCTCTTTCGGTATTCATCTCCAGAGCCCAGTCAGATGCTTCAATCCTTCATTCATATTCCGTCTCAATATCTTTTTTTTTTCTTCGTCTAACTACGTTTGCTCCTCCGTTTGCTGGTCGGAACGGAACTAGAAGGAGGAGCAAGCCCAGGAAAGATGGGAAGCAAGAAGGCTGCCCCAAGAGAGCTCTAGAAGCTTAGTGAGCATGTCTGGCTTGTCAAGGCAGATAGGAAATACTTGACTGAAAGAGAGGAAAGCAAGCTCACCACTAAAGAAATATAGATATGGATTGGACTCCGCTCTATGTTCCACTTTGAGCATTCCGTTACGGCACTTCCGATTGCTTCTGCTTTGAGCCGTCTCTAGCTGAGCTGGTAGGAGTGGCTTGTTTCAATGAATATTCCTATAGCACCCATTTCTCCCCTGCTATAGGACTGACTTGCGGTTTCAGGAAGTGAAGTGATAGTGGAGTCAGAGTCTTCCCCACATTCCTGCTCAGAGCTTGGGGCAAAGGGCCAGGGTACTTAAGCCAATCTGAAACTTGGACTGTCAGATTCGGGTGATCGATCTTCCCTTTCATAACGTAAGTGACCATTGTAGCCACGAACGAACGCGAGCCCCTCAAGAGAAGGCATACTGATTTTGTTAACCAAGAGTTCAGATAGGAATAGTGGAATATGAATATCTAATTGTTAATTCCATTGATCGTATTCTCATATAACGATAAGTATCTCGGGTCGCTACGGCCATAGGACTAGGTAGTTAGCTTGTTTCGGTCTCGCTCTTTGAACCGTATCCTTGAATTCCGTAATTGAGAAATTACTTTAATAGATAAATATCAACTACTTCATTGAATTAAGCGGGCAGACTCTTTCTTAGCGAGGACAGTAGGAGGCCAGTTCGAGATCGGTAATAGGGGAATCCTTGAGTACTCCTTTAAGCGGCTAGTGGGAAACTGCCTTATTCAAGTTCAGTACGATAAGGGGAGAGCTCTTCGGCTAGATCAGATCCGGAAAGAGCCTACGCTTAGTGTGATCCTGTCTGATAACGAACGGAAGGCTAGCTATATGCTTAAGACATCTATCTTGGCTTGGTTTTCCGGGTAAGGGCTTGAATGAAGGGCAGGTAACTACCTTAGCAGGTTCGGGACCTCCACTGCTTGGCTGCTCCCTACGTTCAGTAATGGCTTGCTTCAGTAAGATGAGCATCAACCTCATTTGTATAGAGAACCGGCTTATGGGACTTGAAGGTGGAAATTCTACCACCTAACATATTCATCTTATTTCCCTAAAGGGTCTGCTAATGTGAGGGGTATTTTTCTCTAAGTCGATTCCAAGACCTTTTTTTCGATTGGGTATGAGATTTGCCCTACTCGATGAGAGTACCGCTTGCTAACGAAAGTAGTTTGTCTACTAGCTAAAGTTCCGGTTTCCTCTATCTTCTGTTCTGCTTGGCTTGCAACAAAGAGCTTGACTTTCAAGTAGTACTTCCCGGAACAATCAAAGAAGTAGCTTTTCTTCGAGTGCCGAAACTGTACGCATCTCCCGACACTTCACTAACGGTTTTCTTTCTCTAAGCTAAGTCACTTGACTTGAACAAAGACCTTCTTACCTTGTCGCACCTGTCAGGAGCTCTTTGAGAGAGATTTTCTTTGCCTGCATCGAAAGCTTTCAAGAAAAAAAGAAAAAAGCCCAAACTCATGCCAAGCAGCTAACTTCGAGACAACTAAGGGCAAACTTCGAGCTAGAACTAATGGATTAGCATTAATAGTAAGTTCCCCGGGGGGATTTCTTCCTATGCTTGCTGGCTAAACAGAGTTGCCTTCCACACGTGCACTGAAACCAGAGTCTGCTACTCGCCTTAGGCAAAACCCGGAGTCTCTTGCCTCATTCTCCTATCTTAAATAAGGCCTGAACGGTGGCATAAAAGCCTTGGAACGGCTGCCGCGCCTGATTCGACTCACCATTATTAGGCCTTCTTTGTCTTCGCATTACCCTAGTTCCTTAATCCAAATAGCCATAGGAGAAGCTGAGCTAGCTAACCTAAGTCCGTAGCTAAAGTTCTCAAACAAGAGTTCCATTCCCCTTACTCGTATTGCAGGCAAATCCCGTTACTAGTAGTTCTGGTTAGCCCACTTGCCCGAGCACACTCTCAACTTGTAGATGCGCCAATCCCGCCTTCCCCCACGAGAACAGAAAAACCAACAGACCACGAACACCAGCACGCATGAAAACAGCCCTTTTGAAAGCATACCCAAGGAGCGGGCATCCATCCAATCTTCACTTATAGACATCAAATGGCCTTATTTCCGTTCGTTAACTACTTCTAACGAGCAAGTTAGTAGCCTACCTCGGCTGAATGTTGGGACAAACAGCAATAACCGTGCTTATCCTTCTAATAAAGAAAAAAACCATCCATATTAAACCGATTCACCCACTACTGCTACTACTAGTATAGAAGAAGATCTATTAACACGCACGGCTACCTATATAACAAGTTGCCTCTGACCTCTGTCTCACGACCGCAAATAGAACCTGTAGCTTCATGCCCTGACCTGAACTGAACTACTACTGGCTTAGCTGCCTAGCTACAAACTCAAAAGCCTGGATTTCCGATCCTTACTTAGCTTAGAGTCCCAAAAGGTGTTATAAGCTGGAAGCTACTCGTTTCTGAGTAGGAGTTCCCATCGGTCCAGAACTAGAAGTAAACTCAAAACCTGGATTTGGCTAAAAGGACCTATTATTTGCATTCTCCTATTAGTCCCTATTATTCTTATTCTGCGGATTACTAAGCCGTGGATCGAGATCTTAGGATCTAGCTAGATAAGACTTATTACACCTTGGGGAAAGCCCATACAGCAGAACGAGACCCTTTCATAAGGAAGGAGTTCTTGTTGCTTTAAAAAAGATCTGGCGAAGAGCACCAGTGAGGTACTAAACACTTTAAAGAGCTCACGCGCCTACCTTGGCTACTGGTGAAGAGGGGGTCTTTTTACTTAACCAAAGCCATACCTGAGTGACTTAGGAAGCGGCTTTGTCTTAGCCTTTCTACCTTCTGCCCGAGCCTTTCATGGAGGAAGGGCTTCGTACCGTACTCGAGCTTTGGATCAATGTCCCACCCTCCGCCCTTAGGCTTGTAACGACAGCAAGAGTGTTGGATCTTTTGTGCTCCTTGTTTGGCCAGCCCTCACAATTGGTTGGTTGCTGTTACTGGTTCAAATCGTTCTTCTATGTGCTTGTTTGGTTCGGAGAGTACGCCACCTTGCTCCACTTGATGTTCGTATGCTGTCTTCTCTCTCTCTCTTCTCCGGCGTAGAAGCATCAGTTCTAATTGCAACATTCCTCTCACCTCAGACCTGGGCAAGTCTTTTTTGGTCCCATTAATCCATGGCAGAGTCTATAAGGCAACCTATCACCATGTGCTGGAAAAGGTACAAAACCGACTAGCTGGCTGGAAAGTTGAACACTTCTCCATGGCAGGTCGAACACTTCTAGTCCAATCTGTCACTTCATCATCACTCCCTACTTACACCATGCAAACAACCAGAATTCCCGAATCAGTCAACCAGGAGATTGAGAAACTCAATTGCAAATTTGTTTGGGGTAGCAATGAAACCAAGAAGAAGATCCACCTAGTTTCATGGGAGAAGCTCTGTAGCAGCAAAGAGGAGGGAGGGTTAGGTCTGAGAAGCATGGGGCTGATGAACAAAGCCCTTATGGCAAGAATGGGCTGGAAATTCGTAACAGAACCTGATTCCCTATGGGCCTCGATTCTGGGAAGCAAGTATCTGAACAACTCCTCTTTCTTCAATTGTGAAGCAAATTCTAAGTCATCCTATACTTGGAGAAGCATTCTCAAGGGGAAGGACATCCTAAAGATGGGAAGTAAATGGGTAATTTGGAATGGGCAAAGAGCAAAATTCTGGCTTGACTGGTGGATAGGTGAAGGCCCACTGGTGGACGTAGCAACCCAGCAAATTCCACCTGCTAGTCTTATCGGGTCTGTGATTACATTGATGAAGATGGAAATTGGAAGTGGAGTGACTTTGTGGAGCTGATCCCCATGAACTTGATACCCCATATCAGACAAGCCTTTTCAAGAGAGAATTGCACAGACTCTCTGATCTGGAAGGACTCTCCGAGTGGAAATTTCAGTACGAAATCCGCCTATGCCGTAGTCACAGGCCAGCAAACAGATGTGGAAGCAAAGAAGTGGCAGGCTATTTGGAAGGGGAAACCCATTCCTAAGATAAAGTACTTCCTTTGGCTAGCAAGACAAGACAGATTGCTGACTAATAAGGTCAGAGTGGTAAGGCACCTAACTACTGATGGGTCCTGCAAAGAGTGCAGCCACAACATGGAGGACTCCCTTCACGTGCTACGTGACTGCCCCATTGCAAAACACTTATGGATGCAACTCCTCCCAGAGTCTATCCATCAGCATTTCTCCTCCAGCTTTTCCATAAGAGATGAAGCTTAGTTCCCCAAACCCAACAGCTTCCTTTCCAACTCAATGATCTGCTCCTGCCTTTCTCGTTGCTTCTGTCTCTAGCTTACTCTGCTACAACTACTGTGACTGGAACTGCTGCTCCTTGCTTTGCTACTTTAGGTAGTGCTGCTGTAGGCTCTTTGCTGCTAGAGGATCTGGAACTAGGCGTTATGCTGCTGGTGGAGGTAGTGGTGGGGAAGCTGGTTCTAGATCTACTTCTGCTGAATCGACAGGATCTACTGCTATATTTTTCCTTACCCTGAGTGATAAATGAGATGGTTCCTCATGGTATAATAGAAGCTGGTGGGAAACTAACTCAACTAGGTAGGCATCGGAGAAAAAACATGTGCACAGGGCCGGAGGATTCCTCCAATTCCTTTGGTTTTGGATTCAATCCCAAGTCAGCCCTAGAAGATGGAACGAATATCGAGTAAATTGCCATTTTCCTTTATCAACTTCTTTCGTTTGACCCCTTGAGCGTCATCCCTCCCAACCCTTCGAGATCTTCTTTCAGAGAATACGAGACTGGAATAGAAGATAAGGAAAGAAGCCATCAAAGGAAGGAAAAGAGAAGCCTGGCCTCTTCGACTGCTACATCATCATTGCTGGGCGCAGCATCGGACTACCGCCCATTCAAAGCCGAAATGCCCTTCATTTCTTTAATCAGGAGTTAAGACTAGCATCGGACAGTCTGCGAAAAGAGACGATCTTCCCCTTTTTTGACTTAGATTCTTTTACGGGATCAAAGAACTTCTCAATCCGACGCAGAAGGAAGGATTCAATAAACTTCTTTTTATCCCCTGTCGAGGACTCTTCAATCAATCGCCTTCTCGTCGTTAACTCCTTCCCCGTGTTGGTTGGCTGTGAGCTCCAGATGCTGGATTGCTTGATCGAATCGACATTCCTCTACGCAACATAGGAGAATCAGTTGAAGCTTTGCTGCTTGCATGACGTATATATTTATATATATATATCACTCGAATTCACTGACAAAGCGTCTGTCAGCACCGGTGACAAAAAAGCAATTTCTTTCTGATCAGGTTGGGGTTGGTGTTCAGTGCCAATCTCTCTTTGTTCATTCAACCAGACGTAGCTAGAGATTGAGTGCGAACAGCAAACTAGCTGACTACGCCTTCAGTCAATATAGCAAGTCAAGTGGCTCAGGCCCGTAAAGCACATTTCGATGATGCAGGGTAGGATTCCGTCTGAGCCCAAGATTTGATGAGACGGATCTTGTAGTCTGCTAGCTAGCTCTTTCTATCTGTAGTGCTCGAGGTTTGGGTGCTCGAAGCAAGGGAGGAATTGTTGATGTCTTGGTCATACTAGACTGATACGTAACCAAACTCCCTAACTTCACATTGGGGGAAGAATATTCGTTGTCCGAGCATAGTTTCCCTCATAACTGGCAAGAAGCGGTTCAACTTGGTTATGTGACCACAAAAGGGTATGGATTTCCTGTCTAGCTCTTCGAATTGAGAACAAGAAGACGGAACCAATAGACTCATCTAAGGTTTCTGGTCGAACTGCACTAACTATGAGAGTATGAATTGGACAACACAGCACGTCACCCGCAGATTGAAGAGTCTTCTGCACCACTTGCACTCCCATAGGGAGAGGGGTTGCTCTTGTGTTTGTTCACGTTCCAGCTCATTCTAATTCCAAGAAGAAAAATTCAACCCGGAATGGGGAAAGAGTGTTTGCTAACAGAATAGCACTAGAATTTCACTGAACTGCTGTTCATATGATCAGATTCCGATGAGAACATGAATTCGACTGACAGGCAACAGTCCCTCAATCAAGGCTTTCCTTGCTAAAGTGAGGAAAGCCTTGATTGAGGGGAGGAATGAGATCATGACCCGACTCCAATCGATCGAATTTCAGAGATCACGTCATCGACGGAAGAGGCATGCACGAGGAGAAAGAGATCCACTGAAGGCGGGGGACCGGGTGCCTTCTTTATCTCGGGTACCGACTCAAGAGCAATTGAAGCATGGGTGGATTCAAGCAAGACTCCCCCATCTGGCTAATGAGCGACCAACTCCTCAGCTGACTAAAAGGGTAGGGTATCCGTTTGCGGCAACGAATTCAATCAGACAAGCATACCTCTTTTTTTAACCTAACAAGCCTGATGAGGCGACAGGAGCAAGACTCGAACTTAAAGCCTGCTCTTCTCCTTTCGTTCTCTTCTTTCTTTTGAATCTTTCTTGCCTCATTCGGGTCCTCCAGTAAGGGGGGTAAAGTAGCGTCTACTAGCACAGGAAGTCGCGATCCAACCGCAGGTTGGTTTCACGCACTTAGTCGTCCCGTAAGAAGCTGCTGCTTGGCTAACCCGCTCGCTGCTGCAGTGCTCAGTGTCGGTCATGTATCCTGTGTGGGCTCAGAGTTCCCCCTCCGGGGGTAGGTGCCCTCTGATCCCGCTCGGGGTTTATTCCCTTCGCTCGCAGCCCACTTGAACAATCAGCAGGCAGATTTATCGTAGAATGAAGATCCAGCTTGACTCTAAGGACGAGGCAACTCAAAATGGGTGTTAGCGACTCCGATTTTGATGAT